CTTTAGCCACTGATCCAATCAGAGGAATAATTGGGACTAGGGTCTCGAATTTATTAATAGAAGTATCTATTAGAAATGAATTCTCTAGCATTTGAATCCTTACCACCGAAGTGTTTAGTCGTACACTTGAAAGATAGCCCAGAAAATATAAGGAATGATTGTATAATTGGTTTATATGGATCCTGTCCGGTAGAGACCACAAGTAAAAATGACATTGCCAAAAATGGACAAGGTGAGATTTCCATTTCTTCATCAGAAGATGAGTCCCCTTTGAAGCCAGAATGGATTTTCCTTGATATCTGACATAATGCATGAAAGGGTCCTTGAACAACCATAGGGTCTTCTGAAAATCATTACGAAGCACTACTACAAGATGTTCTATTTTTCCATAGAAATGTGTTCGCTCAAGAAAAGTTCCAGAGGATGTTGATCGTAAATGAGAAGATTGTTTACGGAGAAACACTAATACGGATTCACATTCATATACATGAGAATTATATAGTAACAAGAAGAATCTTTGATTCTCTTTTGAAAAAAGAGAAATGGATTTCTTTGGAGTAATGAGACTATTCGAATTACGATACTCGTGGAGAAAGAATCGCAATAAATGCAAAGAGGGGGCATCTTGTATCCAGCAGTGAAGGGTTTGAACCAGGATTTCCAGATGGATGGGATGAGGTATTAGTATATCTGACACATGATTTAAATGTGATAATTTGTCCTCGAAAAAGGGAAATATTGAATGAATAGATCGTAAATTATGAGATTTTGCTATTTCTTTTTCTTCTAGGGAAGATACTAATCCCAGCGAGAATGGAATTTCCATAATGACTGCAAAACCCTCTGATACCATTTGAAAATAAAAATTCTTGTTGTGCCCAACGAATCTATTTTCGTTGGAATCATTAACCGAACCAATCAAATGATTCTGTTGATGCATTCGAGTAATTAAACGTTTCACAATTAGTGAACTGGATTTATTGTCATAACCGAAATTTTCCATAGGTTCGTAAAAAATCGATCCATTTAAACCATGATCATGAGCAAGTGCGTAGATATACTCCTGAAATAGAAGCGGATATAGGAAGTGTTGTTGCCTAGATCTATCTATTTCTAAATATCCTTGTAATTCCTCCATTTGAAATTATACAAAGGCACGGGGGATTTCTTGGGTTATCAAATGATACATAGTGCGATACGGTCAGAACAGGGTATATAGTAAGAAAAGAATAGATACCCCGGAGACGGGGAGTCCAATGAACGGATCCTCTCTCTTTCCATCCAATTTGTTTGTGTTCGTTATAGTTACAAGAGATGGTTAGAAATCCTTTATTTTTGCAACCCGATCGCTCTTTTGACTTTGGAAGAAATTCTCTTTATCAGTATACCGTTTCTTCTACACATTCGTCTCCACTCCATAATAGAGAAAGAATAGTTAATAGTTAGGATTCATGAAAAAAAAAAGGAATCGATGATCCACTCACAGGAGAACCCTTTCCCGCATCAGGCACTAATCTATTTTTAACGTCTAATTAGATCGGGTAATCATTCGAATTATGAACCGAGCTCGTTGCTTTTGGTTTCCTTATAATTGGAGCCATTAGGGCTCTATCCATTTATTCACTCGACCAAACTGTGAATTGATTTGGTACCGTTCCAAGAATCAAAACAAGATTTTCTACCGACCCAGGAAGTATTCTCAGAGTTCTCCATTGATACGACATGCTGTTTTTTCCATTCATTCCCTTTCAGGATCAGTCGTGGTCTTACAAACCATACCAATGGTATGGACGAATCTGTTGCTTCATCCAAATGTGTAAAAGATCCTAGCCGCACTTAAAAGCCGAGTACTCTACCGTTGAGTTAGCAACCCGTAGAAATATGGTGTGTAGATACGATCGGAATCAAAAAAAAATCAATAAATAAATAAAGAGATTGGATTGCCCTACCCCATCAAAACATTGAACTAGCAACAAATCTAAAAGAAACATTTGATGATCAATTATGAACATCAAAATGTTCAGATCAGATTCAAATACAACGGATTCACGGATAAATATAGATAGATGTAAAAATTTGTGGACCCTCCCGTTTTGATCATTTTTTTTTTTCATTATCTTAAGAAGATACTTCTTGTGTCACAGTGAATCCGGCGAACCTAGTGAAGTAAAGAAACAAACTTATGGGACGTAGATAAATAGATCTATTTATCCACGATCGAATTATATTTGATCGATACACCATTGTCAATATAAATTGAATTTGGAGAAAAAAAAATGAAATAAAGAAAATAAAGACTTGTGTTGGATTGGCACTACATAGATAAGAAATGAAGTGTGTGGGGGGGAATAAATAAAGAAGAAGTAGGAAAAAAATCTCTGGTTTTCAATAGAAGTACAAACAATAGCAAGATTGATCCCTTATTTATTCGTAGAGTCCCAACGAAAACCATCTGATTGATGGCAATCCCCTCAATTGCCAGTTATTTCACTCAATCTTTTTTTTCTATTTCATAAATTTTATTTCGTTTGATTAATTCGAAGTTCCTTAAATACTTCCGCTTTCTTTGAAATATCATGAACAGTTCCTGTAGGTTGAGCGCCTTTTTCAAGGAAATATAGAATAGCAGGAACATTTGAATAAGTTTGGTTCTTTATCGGATCGTAAAAACCCACTTTACGAAGATCTCTTCCTTCTCTTCGGGATCGAACATCAATTGCAACGATTCGATAGATGGCTCATTGGGATAGATATAGATGAACAATGCCCCCCCTAGAAACGTATAGGAGGTTTTCTCCTCGTACGGCTCGAGAAAGAATGATTCGAATTTATGTATTGTATATAGTGGCAAATGGATCCATAAAATCATCAATTAGATTAGGATTTGAGTCGTTTTTTTTTTGGAAGGAATAAAAAAAAAAGAAATCTCATTCGTACTCATAACTCAAGTTGGGTAATTCTCAAAGAACTCGAAGGGAAATCCTTAGACATTTATTGAGCCGTCTCTAACCTCTTTTGTTTGTCTCGTCTAGAATCGATTTTCCTTTCTCATTCTGATCTAGTTATTGAGACAATTGAAAATGGCGTTTCCTTGTTCCGGTATCCTTTATCTTTGCTTTGAATCATTGGGTTTAGACATTACTTCGGTGATCCTTAATTGTTTCAAAATGGCAGCAACATACCTTTTGTTCTTTCTATTGAAGAATCATACAAATGGTTGATTCCCCTGTGATACACTTTTGATCGAAATAGTTTTACCAATTCCGACAAAATTTCCCTTTTTTGCTTTTTTATTTGAAACTTGTTCGAATTTGCGATTTCTATATCGAAGATATACTTACGAAGTTGTTCCAACTTATTGACTGGCACTAACCCTAGATCCTTCCCTCTGATAAATGAATCAAGAATTTATGCTCGAGCTCCATCATGTACTATTTACAACCCCCCCAAATGGGGTCCTGGTGGCACAGAACAAACTATGTCGAGCCAAGAGCATCTTCATTGATATATAAAAAAATGGTGGATGCAAGAATCCACAGCCGATCATGTCCTTCAAGTCGCACGTTGCTTTCTACCACATCGTTTCAAACGAAGTTTTACCATAACATTCCTCTAATTTGGACCGGTATGGAATTGATTCAATATGGAATCATGAATAGTCATTGGCTCCATCGGTGCATAGTAGTCCATACTTTATTTTTATATATGTATGAATAGGTATTTCTCTGGGGAAATCTCAGCAAAAAGCCAAATTAACCCATATTCTGTTATAGGAATGAAACACATTTATAAAAAACACGAAGAAATGAGTTGCTTAACACTTATTTACATCTACATCTTCAACATATTGTTATATTGTTCGGGACGATCAATCATGAAAGATCCAATTCCAATTCTTTCTCGAACAACTAAACTAAAGACGAGTCTTTAATTCGATTACCAATACTGGAATTACCAATACTGGAACAAAATAAAATGAGTCATTAACCAAATAAGCTATTCTAATGACCCGGAAAAGTCGCAAGTGACTCAATAGGATAGATTCACCAATCTCACACTTCTTCGAATAGCGAGGATTTATAAGGTAAGGAATCATAAAAAATGAAATGGTTTCAAGAATTTCCTACTTCGACATCATTATCATTACTATAAATAAGTTTTCCTGTAAAGACTGAATTTAATTTGATCTCTAAATCAATCAAATCAACAAGTCGGCACAATCACAACGAGTAACTAAAAAGTTTAGCAGATATCTCATTGATTAAAGAGACGCGAATTCGATCATCATAAGAGAAATCCATGTTTCTTTTCCAATTGAATCATCAATGATTTAAATCAGATGGATGGGTCGAGAAAAAAATCCAATTTAGTTGTTTTCATGGGGATGGATAGAAAAGAGCTCATGGAAGATAAGATTAAGGTCGCTATTCTTTCATCTGATTGAGAAAATACAAATCGTAGGAGTATGACCTTTCCGTATCCATCAGATACACCGAACAATTGTCACCGGGGGTCATCGTGTATATTTAAGAGATCACAAACCTTTTTCACCGAAACCGAAATACCGGTGTCACTGAAATAGAACAATAAAACTACATATGGGCATGGTTCATTTTCTACGGATTTTGCTTTATTTCAGGTTCAGAAATTTTTCCATTTCCATAATCCATAAAGATAAACTAAAGTGAATGGAATCTATGAATCCCCCCCCCCCCATCGTTACATTGATTTCCAATTATTCATTGGAGCCTGATGCAAAATAAAAGCAATTAAGTCCAAAGAAAATACATCTGTTCCGTATTGAACTTTATTGTTTGTTAATGAGATCCGGATGACACAGATATTGATTGAAATTGATACCTTCCTTTGCTAATTAACTCGTATCTACACGAATTCTATGGGGATCATGAATCATACTCAAAGCCAATCAAAAAAAGATCCTCTTATGGGATGCTATACCATCTTGTATAGGTACAAAGCCGAATCGGTCCAGATTAATTCGTTGTTTCTATTTTATTTTTATTTTGTCCCACCCCAGTCTTAGGAGCTTTAATCCCAGTGATGGAATTAGTACCAAGAACTCCTCCTGTTTAGAATTCAGGATCCACATAAAATTAATCATTTACCCCTATTTACTTTACCTTTCTTCCGCATGTCGACCCAGAATGCATCATGTGGGAATCCACATTTGATAAATAGGGGGCATAAAGTTTCTCTAAATGACTAACTAACTTCAATATGAATATGAGCGGGGGGTAGACGGGCATACGCTGAATGGCCACCCAATCTTTTTTTTTGAATGGAACTTTGATCTTTGTTCCCATCCTACCTATATCAAAAAGATATTTATTTCCATCCACGTGTCATTGACACTCGATTCTGTTTCTGTTTGTGAGAAACAGAAACAGGATCGAAAGGTAGGATATGATTCTTCTCTGAATCATTAGAAATCAGAAAGTAAAGATTGGATCACATTGTATCCAACATTACACTCTTAAACAGAGGATTGTTTAAGAAAAGAGCACAATCTTTGTTCTGATAGAATCGGTCTGGGACGGAAGGATTCGAACCTCCGAGTAACGGGACCAAAACCCGTTGCCTTACCGCTTGGCCACGCCCCATTGAGATTTCTATTTGACACTAATAACACTAATATGGATATTGGTTGTTCGTCAATTCCAGCCCAAATGTCTATGGAATAGGTTGTTGCTAGGATTCGACACGTGTAGATGTAGAATCAAAAGAAATTCATTGATCATTATCTATAATTCAATTAAGATATTGTATGAAAGTATGATTCCTTCTATTCTCATTTGAGAATTGAAGGATTTTTGATTGGGGGAGTTCAAAGAAAAAGAAGGATTTTTTGTTTGGCCTATCTTCTCTTCTTTCTTCATTTTTCCCCAACTCACTAATAATGAAATTCTCCACAAGAGCGAAATTTTTGTTATGCTTAATATCTTTAGTTTGATCTGTATCTGTATTAATTCTGCCCTTCATTCGAGTAGCTTTTTCTTCGCCAAATTACCCGAGGCTTATGCTTTTTTCAATCCAATCGTAGATGTTATGCCAGTCATACCTGTACTCTTTTTTCTCTTAGCCCTTGTTTGGCAAGCTGCTGTAAGTTTTCGATGAGATCTTTAATACTGTCCTAGAAACATTCATGATTGATTCGCTAAAAAAGGAAAAATTCTATTCTAACAATTGATAAGATCAGATAAGTCTTACATTATGAACTCTCGATTCAAACATTGAAATTCTTTTGGATAGCCGCGATGAATCTGGATCACCTCATTTTCTAATTCTGACTTTCCGGAGGTCAAAGACCTTATGTATGGTCCCTCACAATACCTAATTGTGGGTATGAAAGATCATTTTGGTAACGAAGGAATCAGAATCTTATTACAAATGAATTCCTGCAAATTCCTTTCTTTTCTAGAAACCACTCCATTTCTTGGTGTCAAAATGGGATATGTGGTACAAAAATAGAGAATCTATTCCCTTATTTCCCCCAAAAATGATCTTGGAGATTGTGTAATGCTTACTCTCAAACTCTTCGTTTACACAGTAGTGATATTCTTTGTTTCTCTCTTCATCTTCGGATTCCTATCTAATGATCCAGGACGTAATCCTGGACGCGAGGAATAAAATAAAAAAATCAGAAGTTTTTCGTTGCTTGATTTCTGAATTTTCTTATGATTTTCTCTATTCCATACATTTAACTAAGATAACAAGGACTCGAGATTTTTTCGAATTCGAAAGATAACTCTCAAGTGATCAGAGGGAACGGAGAGAGAGGGATTCGAACCCTCGGTACGAATAACTCGTACAACGGATTAGCAATCCGTCGCTTTAGTCCACTCAGCCATCTCTCCCAATTACAAAAGGATAATTCATATGTGACGCGTGAAGTAAAGATTGAGAAAAGTCTTTCTTTATCTTTCTTTTCTTTATTCTATATATATACGAATTTTATCAGCAATTGCATTTAGATAAGGATTCGAAACAGATATCTCCAATAGAAAGAGTACCTCTTTGATTTCGTACGAAAGGTTCTTTTATTCCCCCGGCCTGGCCAGTACCTATACCTAGCCAGGCCATTCCTTGTTTTGTTCCAATGAATCATAGATCAAATGATTTATCTGATTTGAAAACGAAAATACTTGTTATTGAAGCAGCAAGAAGGGCTATTTCCATTCCTATGACAGGAGTGTCATTTCTTATTATTCTTTGTTTTTCCTTTTATCGATTGACTTACTTTACTGGAATAAAAAAAAATGGAGCTATGGATTCTTGCACAATTCAACTTATTTTTATGTTCCGACTTCAATGGCTCTTTCGGGCCGGAACTGTCAGTAACGATTCCCCCAGCAAAAGAAAAGATAGAACTTGTTATTTAAATGAACCTTCTTCTCCTATTTCATTAAGTCCCCCGTCGGAACACGTTAGCACTCACTCCCATTTTCATGATTCTGATCCTATCTTGATTACGTCTCACTC